TTCAATGGTAAAACATCTCCTTGCCAAGGAGAAGATACGGGTTCGATTCCCGCCGCTCGCCAGCTTAATTTAGTAAGGTACTATGATAAAAAATTTCGTCTAGTTGACTACTTAACTACTTATATTAAATTAAGTAGGTGTTAGTCTAATACCGTATCCCTTACTATCTTACCCTTCCTTTGCACCCCACTCAAAAAAAAGGGGGCTCCGGCGGCGGGAATCGAACTCGCCAACAGGACTCCCTAAATCAGGGATTCACCGAGACGAACAACTGGCAAACTGCCTTTAAAGGGAAGGGAGGTAGACTGTGCCTTTCTTTCATTTCATTTTTCTTTTCTGCAGGGTAGGAAGGAGCCTTGAGAGTTCTTCTTGTAGGGGCAAGTGACTTTGTAAACTGCTCAATTTGGCCCTCTAGGGCCGGGAACTAATGAATAAAAAAGGGTTGGATACCGCCCAGCCCTCTACCATATCCATACAAATAGAATAGTCCTTTTATACAGACAGCTAAGTGCGGAGACGGGAATCGAACCCGTGACCTCAAGGTTATGAGCCTCGTGAGCTACCAAACTGCTCTACTCCGCTCTGGAGGGCCGGAAACTGGTGGACGAAAAAGGTTGAATACAGGCCTCTACCATGTCTAGACAAATAGAATAGTCCTTTTATACAGAATGGAGCGGGTAGCGGGAATCGAACCCGCATCGTTAGCTTGGAAGGCTAGGGGTTATAGTCGACGTTGGTTGATTATTTTTAACGTCTCTAATTCAAAACCGAACATGAAATTTGGATTTCATTCGGCTCCTTTATGGATATTCTCACCACTTAACATCTATGTCAGCTTTTCTATCTGAATGGAACCAAAGCTCTCCGCTTTCTAGATGATCCCTATAGAGTAGGAAATAGAAATTATACTAAATCTATCTAATCTACTTACTTCGTTCCCTAATTTTATTCAAGAGATCCTGAGGAAAAGAATTGGGTTTCCACCGAGCTGAAACAATATGCTGATGGTTCTAGTAAACCAAAACTACCGTTTTTTAGCTATTTGGCTTCCATTTCCTTTTTTAACAAAAGAAGATTTAGTTACGATTGGAAATAAACTTTTTTGTATCTTCATCCATAGATCCTTTACTCATATTTAAAAAATGGGAATACTTAATCCAATGCAAAATTATGCTTCGCGACTCTGTACTCATAATCCAATTTGTATTTTGGATGCAATTTCCATTAGTCTTTGGATACAAATCGCGAGAATGTATATTCTTCCTCAATATGCTATTGAGAGGAAAAGGATTAAATCCTTTATAAGAACTAAAGTTTTCATCGGAATATAAAAAACTTAAGGACACCTTAAGTATATCATTTCAAATTCAGTTATTAATAGAACGAATCACACTTTTACCACTAAACTATACCCGCTACATGTAGATTATGATACCAACGCTACCCTTTGTCAAGGGTAGCCATTCGAGAAGGAGGCTAATTCCCCCTTATTGAATCAAATGGAGAAGGTTCATGACAGTGAGCGATTGGTACTTCGATCGCGGGCCTTTATTTTAGGGTTTAGATAGCCTCTCTGGTCTGTAAAATACATATCTTCTTACCATCCCAATAGCGTATGAACCTAATGTATGCATTTCGATTAGGGTCGTATTCTTATTCTATGGTTACGACTACAATGATCATTATTTGCTTTGCGAGGACGTAAGTGTGCCAGACTGCTGTAAGGAATAGTTTGATTATTCCTACAATATACACTAGGAGATATAGGGGGCAGCACTGCCCCCATAAATCCCTTTCTTCCTTTTCCTTTTTGTTCAATTCTGAACAAAGAAATTGGGGAAGATGTTTTCTTCCCCCACTTATCATGAAGTCCGAGCCCTAGAGAAAGAGTGAGATGAATTTCAAAAATTCATCATAGACTTTCCCTATGGCTTGAGAGAAGCAAGAAACAAAGAGTCGTAACTTAAAGAGAAAGGCGGACAGGACCCGACGGATTTACCTGATTACGTCAGGTAAATCCTTACCTGAGAAATTTTGGTCAGGATTTACCTGATGTAAAGAAGATCCTAAATGTCTCTGGTTAGTCGATCCTCTCCATTTACTAATTTCCTCCCCTCTTTTCCACTCAATTCTAGTTTATTAGATTCTTGTTTAAAAGAATCAAAGAAGATGAATAGAACTAAGAACACATAAAAAAAGCATAGAGGACCAAGACCATTACCAAATGTTCCTCTCAAGAATCATATTGGGTATCTGTTCCCTTCCTTTTCCCGCTAGGATCGGAAATCTTATATTTTTCATATCCATATACCATCGAACCCTTAGGGTTACAGAATCCTCCTTTTTTCCTAGTCTTCGGAAACAGAAAACCCATAGCCGGGAGGAGTTAGGTATGTAGGGTATGGTTTATTATTTTTTGTTGGGCAGGCAGTAGAATAATTTTTCTACTCTGCAATATAAATTCTACTGCCCACTTTTTACAAGCAAATTGTTGCTAAAACTCTAACATAGTTTGTTCAAAATGCACCAACTAGAATCCTTGGAGAATATTCAAGTACCCCCTTTCCAAGGGGTACCTGTTAAAAATCGCTTCAACAAATCCGTCCAAAACTTTTTAAGAAAAATGGAAAAGTTTTGAACTCGAAGGTTTTTCCAAGAGATGCCTGTTAAAAATAGTTGCAATCTCTCACCAAAACAGATAAGAAGTATCTCACTGAAAATTACTAACCAGCCATATGGGTATATTAAGAGCGCGAATTCCTTTATACCCCACCCAATTACAATTAAAGGAAATAAAACATAAATGGAGAAAATTCTCATCATAAGATCAGCCAATAGAAGAAAAAAGTCCCTAATTCTGCAGAACGTTCTGAGCACGTGAAAAGTCAATAGCCTAAAGATAAAAAAGAAAAAGTATACCATTTTTTTGACAGCAGCTCTTATTGCCCCTTTGGCCTTTTTTTTGGCCTTTTGTATTATCCGATTCAAAAATCGATTCATATTCAAAAATTGATTCATATTTGTTCACCTCCTATAAACAATCTAACTTTCGTGCTTTGGTTTAGTGAGTCGTCCGAGATCGTGTTTACATACCTATGAACTTACCCTCTTCAAGTATATTGGATACTACTATACTAATAATTATAGTAATAATTTTTTATTGTGTCAACCCTCTCTTCACGTATTTTATTATACGTATTTTTTTATATAATAAAATAAAAAAAAACCTCTACTTTGTGCAAGTGATAAGAGAGAATATGAAAGATTTTCTTATTTTTCTTGATTTTCTCAAGATTTTGAACCTTGCCATGAATAAACTTCTATATCTCGATCTCGATATATACATATATAATCTCTACATATATCTCTATATGTACATATATTATGTACATTATGCAGTAGACCCATAATGGGAAATCAAAGTGGCTAATTTTGGAATTGAATAAAAAGCCCTTTTAACTCAGTGGTAGAGTAATGCCATGGTAAGGCATAAGTCATCGGTTCAAATCCGATAAAGGGCTTTTTAATTTGGTGGTAGAGTAATGCCATGGTAAGACGTAAGTCATCGGTTCGAATCCGATAAAGTACTTTTCTACTAAATTTATTATTTATTCACCTTATTTATTATTTATTCACCTTTTTTTCTTTGTTTTTGAAAATTTCTCCATTTTTTTCTTGAATTTTATGACTTAGTGTGGGATGCATGCATTTTTGGTCTGAACACTAAATGAAGCACGGAGTGTAAATTGCAAAAAAGAAATCAAATTGGACTCTTTTTCCTGTTAGATCAATCAAATCACTACCTGTACTGAACTAATCTAGAATCCCTTTTATTAATCTATTCTTATTCTATACCCTTTAAATGAATTTCCCTAAAAAGTAGGAGATGATCCGTGAATTAACCTAACCATCAACTAAAAAAAATCCTAAGAAAGCATAACAGAAAAGTAGGAAAGACTCTTTGCTTTGGATCTAGTTATACTCTTCGAGTATATTGACAATTCTAAAAAACTGCTCATACTATCATTATAGTATAATGACGAGCGGTTGTATATGGCCCTATCGTTTAGTGATGCCCCTATCGTCTAGTGGTTCAGGACATCTCTCTTTCAAGGAGGCAGCGGGGATTCGACTTCCCCTGGGGGTAGGGAGTATTATGAAAGGAGGTTAATCATAGATTATCAAAAACCCTAGAATAAATTCTTCCTGGGTCGATGCCCGAGCGGTTAATGGGGACGGACTGTAAATTCGTTGACGATATGTCTACGCTGGTTCAAATCCAGCTCGGCCCAAAAATCTAGGGCTTCGTGAATATGAACTAAATCCATTTTTTTTCTTCCATAAAAAAAAATGTCTGATCCATAGAAATAAAGGATAAAGAGAAAGGGGGAAATTTCTTTCTAATCCATATTTCTCTCATTCCTTTTTTACAAACAAAAGAGTTTTTCTTATTGAAAGGTGGATTATCATCCATTTTAAGCGATAAAAAATCGCGACATACTAGTTATGTCACTCTCACTATACCCACATACGATATATGGGTATGTAGTATATGATTCGTCTATTTCTTAGAGTACGACAGACGAATCGAATCTTCTTATGGTTCTATTTAAAAATAGGTATAGGTATGCCATACACCCCGCGGGGATTGTAGTTCAATTGGTCAGAGCACCGCCCTGTCAAGGCGGAAGCTGCGGGTTCGAGCCCCGTCAGTCCCGAACTAGGGTTCAATGAATGGGTAAATTCATCTTTCCTTTTTCCATAAAAAATTTCCATCAAAAAAAGGGGGCAGGAGACAAGATCAAATACCTATGGGGCATCCTTACTTCACTTTTTTGATTTCGCATTTTTCATTAAAGAGGGAGGGAAGGCCTATAGGAATTTCTTTTTTCACTACTCCCGGTTGATAAAGAAAGACATACATATCATACGTGGATTAGTATAATTTAGGATATTACTCTATCCTTATGATGATACCATCCTCATCTTAACTTCCTATTCGACTCTTATGGATTATGGAATAGAGTACCGGTATTTTATCGGAATCCATACATAAATTGTATTCGTTTATTCTTAGACAGTGAATTTAATATAATTAGTACTTTTTGGGTTAAACCAGGCCCCTTCCATTTTGTAGTTCCAACTTTGTTTGTGTATGTTCAATGACTAATTGGAAAGAATCTATCTCATTCTCATTCCATTTGCGGACTCCTTTTTTATGGATCCGCTCTCATCTTTAGACCCAAAAAGTGGATATTGATAGTAACCTAATAAAATAAAAGAAAAACCAAGCAAAGCAAACGCCCTTTTTCCTAAATTTAAAATATTCGATTTTTTTTATTTAAGCCCTCTTTTCTCCATCTCACTTCTACTTCTACTGCTTATTTGTATGTCTATGTGACCCATAGAAAGTCGGTCATATAATACATACATACATAATTGTATGTATAACTATAAGAAAAAGGAAGGGAAATTGGATAAGATAAGAAAGATCGTGGGTTATAGATATAGAAAAGAAAAAGTAGAAAAGGATGAAAAAAAGAGAGAATTCCTAATCCAATCAAAAAACCAATTTTGGTCTTAGTATGGATAAGGGATCTTCCTATGTTATACTATTCCACTCTCAACCATGAATTGATTTGATAGATCCGATATTCATAATATTGAATTGATTCAGTATTATCAGAATGCAAGTCCTCCCCTTGAATTTACAGGATACCCCTTTTTCCTCTCCATGGGATTACATCCCGAGTTATTGCGAAAAAAAAAGAGGTTATGGAAGTCAATATTCTCGCATTTATTGCTACTGCACTGTTCATTCTAGTTCCTACTGCCTTTTTACTTATTATTTATGTAAAAACAGTCAGCCAAAATGATTAATTGGAATTCCAATTAATCATTGAAGAAATGAAAAAGGGATTAAATAAAATAAAAATCCAAGTCTTAAATGAAAGGATCTGGTTGGAATCATAAAGTGTGGTAGAAAGAACTACATATAGTTTTTTCTACCACACTTTAGAGTCTTTCTATTATATTATCTTGAATCTACATAGAATAGATTAGTAGATTGAAATAGTATTCTAATTCAATTTCTTTTTTCACTGCATCCACTTAATTTCAATCAAGTCAAAATAAAAAAATCGAAGACAATTCTTCACGAAAGAATCCATGGAGGGAGAGAAAAATAATATGAGAATAGACTATAGTAAAAGAAAAAAAGTAAAAGTCAAAATCAGCGAATCTTTCATGCTTAAACATGCGGCGAGATGCTTCAAAAGAGCATAAAAATTTTTCTAAGAATAAGAAAAGAGTATAAAACAAATGGAAAGTGTGCGATATGTTGTGAATAGCTCCGTGGAAGAAAGTCTAATTTTCTTATGTATAGAACTTTTTTAACCATTCGTCACTTCTAGTAGAAATTATGAATTGCTGTAATCGCTCTTTCTATTTCTATAGAGTAGAATAGAACGACTCCTTCTTACAAGAGTTTCTTACAGGAGTGAAACAAAACTAAAGAAAGAAAGAATAAAGTTTGGCAAAATGATTAATGGAAAAGGATCAATTAAAGAAAAGAGTTGATACAACAATTCGACTACTCAATCAATTAGTAGTATCCCTAGAGTCCACTCCTCCCCCATACTACTAGTGAAAGAGAAAATGTAAAGACTACCATTAAAGCAGCCCAAGCGAGACTTACTATATCCATGTAAATTATGTCTCCTATTTCTATGAAGAAATTATTCTACTATTGATCAATAATCATAGTGGAATCAAGGGTACAGAGTCAAAAAGGGATTCTGCCCTAAGGCTATGGATGAATCAGTTCAAGGAGTTTACTCCTAACAAATTCTTATAGGATTTCTGGTAGAATTGGAGAGCATTAAGTATAAATACGATACATAGCCCTTTTCCTTAAAAAAGAGTACGGGGATGATGTCCTGAATGGAAGACGCGGGAATAGAAAGATTTTTTCTTCCTTTTGTTACCTTTTTTTTTATAAGCAAAGGACGTCAGAATATACCATAAAATTAGGATAGATAAATATTTATTGGATACCTACCTTGCCTATGTTTATTTTTAACCTAAACCCTACAGCCCCGCTTTCTATCATTCTATGAAAGAATGAGGAGACTTTATCCACAACTCCGAAATTGATTTTTGATCAGCCTATTCAATCTGATTCTCGACGGAATCAGTAGCCCTTACTTTAGTGTATGTAGGTAGCATAAGATGTACGATAAATAAAATGTATAATAATTAGGAAGTCTTGATATTCCTTCGTGGAGTCCCTTCTTCAATCTTAGATTGAAAAAAAAAAGAATGCCCCTTAGGAGCCCTTTGAATATCAAGATTTCTGACATCTTAGCCTCGTAGTTTTAAATTCTCGAATCAATTAAGAATCAATTCAAATTAATAAAAGAATAAGTAAACGCTACCTCATCCCTATTGGTAGCTGTTTGGGCCACTACCGACAAAACAAACCCTAATAGAACTATGGATTCTCAAAATCCGGTATCGCCAGGCCTAGTTATTCTCTTGCCCCAGCTTATGCGGGGTACGAATTTGTCGAGTTCGATCAGTACTATAAGCCTAAGTATTTTATTGATCAGGCGGCACCCAGATTTGAACTGGGGATAAAGGATTTGCAGTCCCCTGCCTTACCGCTTGGCCATGCCGCCAAAAAATCCGATCTAAAATCGAGAAAAGAGCAAGTATTCATCCACGTTTTCTTACTAAAACCCCCTTTCTTTTATCTTGAATCTAATTCTACTTACTTTTTTCCAATATTTTTCCAAAAATCTATTCCTGCTTTTTTTGGATCCAGTTTCGATTATTCTCCTCCATGGATTCTATCTTAAAACACACATTGCTAACACTAGAAAACTTCCCTTTTCTTTCTATTGAGATGAAAAAGGAGAAAAAGTGGATTTCCAGTCACAGGCTGCAAAATTCAGAACAAATTGGAACCATTAACTAGAATTCTACTTTTTTTTGAATTGCAGTAGTGAACGACTCTTAAATCAGTATTCTCTCCCCCCCTTCCTTTTAATGGCATAATAAAATAGAATGGGTTTATGCCTAATCCGTGTATAGGTAAACTCCAGGTCCGAACAGCATTATTATCCATAACAGCATTATTATCCATGGATCCCCCTTATGTACATATCTCTATGGGGAATCGTGCTTTAATTTTTCATTGCATTAAATATCTTGAATAAAAAAAGGAAATTTGCTCTGATATAGAGTATGACCTGACCATCTTGGCCCACCCAAGTGAAATTACGATAAAAGCAGGGATATGTGGAGAGGTGGATAACTAGATTGGCATGTACTTAAAAAAAAGGACTTACTTTATTTTAGGATTCTACAATGAAATCCTATATTTTCTAGCAATTCTACTACTACGAAACAAAAAAGAACCCTCAAATTCTTTTTTGAAATTAAACTAAGCGTGCTATTCTAAATCGAACTAAAGTCAAACTTTCTAGTGCTTATAAATTATTATATTATGGCTTTATCCCATTCATAGAAAGGAGATAAAATGAGAAATCTTTGCCATCCAATCTGATTAGAATATCATTAAGTGGCAGAATTTTTTTCTAGGAATGTTTTATCAATTCATTTTCATTCGATTTGTACCCCTGGCAAATTCGAACTTTCCTCGAAATTGTCTCTATTCATATGTATGAAATACATATATGAAATACGTATGTGGAGTTCCCTAGAATTTCATGTGATTCAGTAAACAGAATATAGATTCCATGATTGCTAGATCGATCCATAGGGATTGATGAAGAGTGAGCTGATAATGGAATTTTTCTTCGATAAAAAGGAAACTTAAGATTAAGATGCTCCGGAATGGAAATGAGGGAATGTCCACAATACCCGGATTTAGTCAGATCCAATTCGAGGGATTTTTTAGGTTCATTAATCAAGGCTTGGCAGAAGAACTTGAGAAGTTTCCAACAATTAAAGATCCAGATCACGAAATTGCATTTCAATTATTTGCGAAAGGATATCAATTGCTAGAACCCTCAATAAAAGAAAGGGATGCTGTGTATGAATCACTCACCTATTCTTCCGAATTATATGTATCTGCGAGATTAATTTTTGGTTTCGATGTGCAAAAACAAACCATTTCTATTGGAAACATTCCTATAATGAATTCCTTAGGAACCTTTATAATAAATGGAATATACCGAATTGTGATCAATCAAATATTGCTAAGTCCTGGTATTTACTACCGCTCGGAATTAGACCATAAGGGAATTTCTATCTACACCGGGACTATAATATCAGATTGGGGAGGAAGATCGGAATTAGCAATTGATAAAAAAGAAAGGATATGGGCTCGCGTAAGTAGAAAACAAAAGATATCTATTCTAGTTCTATCATCAGCTATGGGTTCGAATCTAAGAGAAATTCTAGATAATGTTTCCTACCCTGAAATTCTCTTGTCTTTCCCGAATGCTAAGGAGAAGAAGAGGATTGAGTCAAAAGAAAAAGCTATTTTGGAGTTTTATCAACAATTTGCTTGTGTAGGTGGGGACCTGGTATTTTCGGAGTCCTTATGTGAGGAATTACAAAAGAAATTTTTTCAACAAAAATGTGAATTAGGAAGGATTGGTCGACGAAATATGAATCGGAGACTGAATCTTGATATACCTCAGAACAATACATTCTTGTTACCACGAGATGTATTGGCCGCTACGGATCATTTGATTGGAATGAAATTTGGAACGGGTATACTTGACGATGACGATATGAATCACTTGAAAAATAAACGTATTCGTTCGGTTGCGGATCTGTTACAAGATCAATTCGGACTGGCTCTTGATCGTTTACAACATGCGGTTCAAAAAACTATCCGTAGAGTATTCATACGTCAATCGAAACCGACTCCACAAACTTTGGTAACTCCAACTTCAACTTCGATTTTATTAATAACTACTTATGAGACCTTTTTTGGCACATACCCCTTATCTCAAGTTTTTGATCAAACTAATCCATTGACACAAACTGTTCATGGGCGAAAAGTGAGTTGTTTGGGTCCTGGAGGATTGACGGGGAGGACTGCAAGTTTTCGGAGCCGAGATATTCATCCGAGTCACTATGGGCGTATTTGTCCAATTGACACGTCCGAAGGAATCAATGTTGGACTTACTGGATCCTTAGCTATTCATGCGAGAATTGATCACTGGTGGGGATCCATAGAGAGTCCATTTTATGAAATATCTGAGAAAGCAAAAGAAAAAAAAGAGAAACAGGTGGTTTATTTATCACCAAATAGAGATGAATATTATATGATAGCAGCAGGAAATTCTTTGTCTTTGAATCAGGGTATTCAGGAAGAACAGGTTGTTCCAGCTAGATACCGTCAAGAATTCCTGACTATTGCATGGGAACAGATTCATGTTAGAAGTATTTTTCCTTTCCAATATTTTTCTATTGGAGGTTCTCTCATTCCTTTTATTGAGCATAATGATGCGAATCGGGCTTTAATGAGTTCTAATATGCAGCGCCAAGCAGTTCCGCTTTCTCGGTCCGAGAAGTGCATTGTTGGAACTGGATTGGAACGTCAAACAGCTCTAGATTCGAGGGTTTCCGTTATAGCCGAACGCGAGGGAAAGATCATTTCTACTGATAGTCACAAGATCCTTTTATCAAGTAGTGGGAAGACTATAAGTATTCCTTTAGTTACCCATCGGCGCTCTAACAAAAATACTTGTATGCACCAAAAACCTCGGGTTCCATGGGGTAAATCCATTAAAAAAGGACAAATTTTAGCAGAGGGAGCTGCTACAGTTGGTGGGGAACTTGCTTTAGGAAAAAACGTATTAGTAGCTTATATGCCATGGGAAGGTTACAATTTTGAAGACGCAGTACTAATTAGCGAACGTTTGGTATATGAGGATATTTATACTTCTTTTCACATCCGAAAATATGAAATTCAGACGGATACGACAAGCCAAGGCTCCGCTGAAAAAATCACTAAAGAAATACCACATCTAGAAGAACATTTACTCCGCAATTTGGACAGAAATGGAGTTGTTAGGTTGGGATCCTGGGTAGAAACTGGCGATATTTTAGTAGGTAAATTAACGCCTCAGATAGCGAGCGAATCGTCGTATATCGCGGAAGCTGGATTATTACGGGCCATATTTGGTCTTGAGGTATCCACTTCAAAAGAAACTTCTCTCAAACTACCTATAGGTGGAAGAGGGCGCGTTATCGATGTGAAATGGATCCAGAGGGACCCCCTAGACATAATGGTTCGTGTATATATTTTACAGAAACGTGAAATCAAAGTTGGGGATAAAGTAGCCGGAAGACACGGGAATAAGGGGATCATTTCCAAAATTTTGCCTAGGCAAGATATGCCCTATTTGCAAGATGGAACACCTGTTGATATGGTCTTCAATCCCTTAGGAGTACCCTCACGAATGAATGTGGGACAAATATTTGAAAGCTCGCTCGGATTAGCAGGGGATCTGCTAAAGAAACATTATAGAATAGCACCCTTTGATGAGAGATATGAGCAAGAGGCTTCAAGAAAACTTGTGTTTTCAGAATTATATGAAGCCAGTAAACAAACAAAAAATCCATGGGTATTTGAACCCGAGTACCCGGGAAAAAGTAGAATATTTGATGGAAGAACAGGAGACCCCTTCGAACAACCTGTTCTAATAGGGAAGTCCTATATCTTAAAATTAATTCATCAAGTTGATGAGAAAATCCATGGACGTTCTACTGGGCCCTACTCACTTGTTACACAACAACCCGTTAGAGGAAGAGCCAAGCAAGGGGGACAACGAGTAGGAGAAATGGAAGTTTGGGCTTTAGAAGGATTTGGTGTTGCTCATATTTTACAAGAGATACTTACTTATAAATCTGATCATCTTATAGCTCGCCAAGGAATACTTAATGCTACGATCTGGGGAAAAAGAGTACCTAATCACGAGGATCCTCCAGAATCTTTTCGAGTGCTCGTTCGAGAACTACGATCTTTGGCTCTAGAACTGAATCATTTCCTTGTATCTGAGAAGAACTTCCAGGTTAATAGGGAGGAAGTTTGATCGGAATAAATATAAATTCTTTTCTTATTTCTATTTTATGATTGACCAATATAAACATCAACAACTCCAAATTGGACTCGTTTCCCCTCAACAAATAAAGGCTTGGGCTAACAAAAACCTACCTAATGGGGAAGTCGTTGGCGAAGTCACAAGGCCCTCTACTTTTCATTATAAAACCGATAAACCAGAAAAAGATGGATTGTTTTGCGAAAGAATCTTTGGACCCATAAAAAGCAGAATTTGTGCTTGTGGAAATTCTCGAGCGAGCGTAGCTGAAAACGAAGACGAAAGATTTTGCCAAAAATGCGGGGTAGAATTTGTTGATTCTCGGATACGAAGATATCAAATGGGATACATCAAACTCGCATGTCCCGTGACTCATGTGTGGTATTTGAAAGGTCTTCCTAGTTATATCGCGAACCTTTTAGATAAACCCCTTAAGAAATTGGAGGGCCTAGTATACGGCGATTTCTCTTTTGCTAGGCCCAGCGCTAAAAAACCCACTTTCTTACGATTACGAGGTTTATTCGAAGATGAAATTTCATCCTGTAACCACAGCATTTCTCCCTTTTTTTCTACCCCAGGCTTTGCAACATTTCGAAATCGGGAAATTGCGACAGGAGCAGGTGCTATTAGAGAACAATTAGCAGATTTGGATTTGCGAATTATTATAGAGAATTCCTTGGTCGAATGGAAGGAATTAGAAGACGAGGGGTATAGTGGAGATGAATGGGAAGATAGAAAAAGACGAATAAGAAAAGTTTTTTTGATTAGACGCATGCAATTGGCGAAACATTTTATTCAAACAAATGTAGAACCAGAATGGATGGTTTTGTGCTTATTACCGGTTCTTCCTCCCGAATTGAGACCCATTGTTTATAGGTCTGGGGATAAAGTAGTGACTTCGGATATTAATGAACTTTATAAGAGAGTTATCCGTCGGAACAACAACCTTGCCTATCTATTAAAAAGAAGTGAATTAGCGCCAGCAGATTTAGTAATGTGCCAGGAAAAGTTGGTACAAGAAGCCGTGGATACACTTCTTGATAGTGGGTCCCGCGGGCAACCAACGAGGGATGGTCACAATAAAGTATACAAATCACTTTCAGATGTAATTGAAGGTAAAGAGGGAAGGTTTCGCGAGACTCTGCTTGGGAAACGGGTCGATTACTCGGGGCGTTCTGTCATTGTTGTGGGTCCTTCACTTTCATTACATCAATGTGGATTACCTCTAGAGATAGCAATAAAGCTTTTTCAGCTATTTGTAATTCGCGATTTAATCACGAAACGCGCTACTTCTAATGTCAGGATTGCTAAAAGGAAAATTTGGGAAAAGGAACCCATTGTATGGGAAATACTTCAAGAAGTTATGCGGGGACATCCTGTACTGTTGAATAGAGCACCTACCCTGCATAGATTAGGCATACAGGCCTTCCAACCCACTTTAGTAGAGGGGCGTACTATTTGTTTACACCCATTAGTGTGTAAGGGTTTCAATGCGGACTTTGATGGGGATCAAATGGCTGTTCATCTACCTTTATCCTTGGAAGCTCAAGCGGAAGCCCGTTTACTTATGTTTTCTCATATGAATCTCCTATCTCCTGCTATTGGAGATCCTATTTGCGTACCGACCCAAGACATGCTTATAGGACTTTATGTATTAACGATTGGAAACCGTCGGGGTATTTGTGCAAATAGATATAATAGTTGCGGAAACTATCCAAATCAAAAAGTAAGTTACAATAATAATAATTATAAGTATACGAAAGATAAAGAACCCCATTTTTCCAGTTCCTATGATGCACTGGGAGCTTATAGACAGAAACGAATCAGTTTAGACAGTCCCTTGTGGCTCCGATGGAAACTAGATCAACGCGTCATTGGGTCAAGAGAAGTTCCGATTGAAGTTCAATATGAATCTTTGGGGACTTATCATGAGATTTATGCCCACTATCTAATAGTGGGAAATAGAAAAAAAGAAATCCGTTCTATATACATTCGAAGCACTCTTGGTCATATTTCTTTTTATAGAGAAATAGAGGAAGCCATACAAGGATTTAGTCAGGCCTATTCATACACTATCTAAACAAGGAAGTTAGATTCGGCGATGCCCCTTTCGGGGGGCATTCCGATTTCGCTAGTATCATCATTTTTGCCGCGCGAATCCAGATTGAGATTAAGGAAAGGAAGTTAATTAAATTTTCGAATCACTGACTCAGGCCCATTGTCGAATCCTACTCAGCAATTGTCGAATCCTACTCAGCCGAAAAAGGGGGTACTTATGTATGGCGGAACGGGCCAATCTGGTCTTTCATAATAAAGAGATAGACGGAACTGCTATGAAACGACTTATTAGCAGATTAATAGATCATTTCGGAATGGGATATACATCCCATATACTGGATCAAATAAAGACTCTGGGCTTTCATCAAGCCACTACTACATCGATTTCATTAGGAATCGAGGATCTTTTAACAATACCCTCTAAGGGATGGTTAGTCCAAGACGCGGAACAACAGAGTTTTCTTTTGGAGAAACACTATTATTATGGGGCTGTACACGCGGTAGAAAAATTACGCCAATCCGTTGAGATATGGTATGCTACAAGTGAATATTTGAAACAAGAAATGAATTCGAATTTTCGGATAACGGATCCTTCTAATCCAGTCTATCTAATGTCTTTTTCAGGAGCTAGAGGAAATGCATCTCAAGTACACCAATTAGTAGGTATGAGAGGATTAATGGCGGATCCTCAAGGACAAATGATTGATTTACCTATTCAAAGCAATTTACGCGAGGGACTTTCTTTGACAGAATATATAATTTCCTGCTACGGAGCCCGTAAAGGGGTTGTAGATACTGCTGTACGAACAGCGGATGCTGGATATCTTACACGTAGACTTGTTGAAGTAGTTCAACATATTATTGTGCGTAGAAGAGATTGTGGTACTATCCGAGGTATTTCTGTGAGTCCTCAAAATGGGATGACGGAAAAACTTTTTGTCCAAACACTAATTGGTCGTGTATTAGCAGACGATATATATATCGGTTCACGATGCATTGCCGCTCGAAATCAAGATATTGGAATTGGATTAGTCAATCGATTCATAACTGCCTTTCGAGCACAACCATTTCGAGCACAACCAATATATATTAGAACCCCCTTTACTTGCCGGAGCACATCTTGGATCTGTCAATTATGTTATGGTCGGAGTCCCACTCATGGCGATCTGGTCGAATTAGGGGAAGCCGTAGGTATTATTGCGGGTCAATCAATTGGGGAGCCAGGGACTCAACTAACATTAAGAACTTTTCATACTGGTGGAGTATTCACAGGGGGTACTGCCGACCTTGTACGATCCCCTTCGAATGGAAAAATCCAATTCAATGAGGATTTGGTTCACCCCACACGTACCCGTCATGGGCAGCCTGCTTTTCTATGTTATATAGACTTGCATGTAACTATTCAGAGTCAGGATATTCTATATAGTGTAAATATTCCCTCAAAAAGCTTGATTCTAGTGCAAAATGATCAATATGTAGAATCCGAACAAGTAATTGCGGAGATTCGTGCCGGAACGTCCACTTTGCATTTTAAAGAAAGGGTACAAAAGCATATTTATTCCGAATCAGACGGGGAAATGCACTGGAGTACTGATGTTTACCATGCGCCCGAATATCAATATGGTAATCTTCGTCGATTACCAAAAACAAGCCATTTATGGATATTGTCAGTAAGTATGTGCAGATCCAGTATAGCGTCTTTTTCGCTCCACAAGGATCAAGATCAAATGAATACTTATTCTTTTTCTGTTGACGGAAGATATATCTTTGACCTCTCAATGGCTAATGATCAAGTAAGACATAGACTGTTGGATACTTTTGGTAAAAAAGATAGGGAAATTCTTGATTATTCAACGCCGGATAGAATCATGTCCAACGGCCATTGGAATTTTGTCTATCCTTCTATTCTTCAAGATAATTCGGATTTATTGGCGAAAAAGCGAAGAAATAGGTTCGTCATTCCATTACAATATCATCAAGAACAAGAGAAAGAACTAATATCCTGTTTGGGGATTTCTATTGAAATACCCTTTATGGGTGTTTTACGTAGAAATACTATTTTTGCTTATTTTGACGATCCACGATACAGAAAAGATAAAAAGGGGTCAGGAATTGTGAAATTTAGATATAGGACCCTAGAGGACGAATATAGGACCCTAGAGGACGAATATAGGACTCGAGAGGAAGACTCAGAGGACGAATATGGGAGCCCAGAGAACGGATATAGGACCCGAGAGGACGAATATGAAACCCTAGAAGACGAATATAGGACTCTAGAGGACGAATATGAAACCCTAGAAGATGAATATGGGATCCTAGAGGACGAATATGAAACCCTAGAAGACGAATATAGGACTCGAGAGGAAGACTCAGAGGACGAATATGGGAGCCCAGAGAACGAATATAGGACCCGAGAGGACGAATATGGAACTCTAGATGAAGACTCAGAAGACGAATATGGGAGCCCGGAGGAAGGCTCAGAGGACGAATATGGGACTTTAGAGGAAGACTCAGAAGAAGACTCAGAGGACGAATACGGGAGCCCAGAGGAAGATTCCATCTTAAAAAAAGAGGGTTTGATTGAGCATCGAGGAACAAAAGAATTTAGTCGAAAATACCAAAAAGAACTAGATCGGTTTTTTTTCATTCTTCAAGAACTGCATATCTTGCCCAGATCCTCATCCCTAAAGGTACTTGATAATAGTATCATTGGAGTGGATACACAACTCACAAAAAATACAAGAAGTCGACTAGGTGGATTGGTCCGAGTGAATAGAAAAAAAAGCCATACGGAACTCAAAATCTTTTCCGGAGATATTCATTTTCCTGAAGAAGCAGATAAGATATTAGGTGGTAGTTTGATACCACCAGAAAGAGAAAAGAAAGAATCTAAGGAATCAAAAAAAAGGAAAAATTGGGTCTATGTTCAACGGAAAAAAATTCTCAAGAGCAAGGAAAAGTATTTTGTTTCGGTTCGACCTGCAGTCGCATATGAAATGGACGAAGGGAGAAATTTAGCAACACTTTTCCCGCAGGATCTCTTGCAAGAAGAGGATAATCTCCAACTTCGACTTGTCAATTTTATTTCTCATGAAAATAGCAAGTTAACTCAAAGAATTTATCACACGAATAGTCAATTTGTTCGAACTTGCTTAGTAGTGAATTGGGAACAAGAAGAAAAAGAGGAGGCTCGTGCTTCCCTTGTTGAGGTAAGAGCAAATGATCTGATTCGTGATTTCCTAAGAATTGAGTTAGTCAAGTCCACTATTTCGTATACACGAAGAAGGTATGATAGGACAAGTGCAGGACCGATTCCCAATAATAGGTTAGATCGCACCAATACCAATTCCTTTTATTCCAAGGCGAAGATTCAATCACTTAGCCAACATCAAGAAGCTATTGGCACCTTGTTGAATCGAAATAAAGAATACCAATCTTTGATGATTTTGTTGGCATCCAACTGTTCTAGAATTGGTTTATTCAAGAATTCGAAATATCCCAATGCGGGAAAAGAATCGAATCCTAGAATTCCTATTCGAGATATTTTTGGGCCCTTAGCTGCTATTGTACCTAGTATATCGAATTTTTCTTCATCTTACTATTTACTAACGCATAATCAGATCCTGTTAAAAAAATATTTGTTCCTTGACAATTTGAAACAAACCTTCCAAGTACTTCAAGGGCTTAAATACTCTTTAATAGATGAAAATCAAAGGATTTCGAATTTCGATAGTAACATCATGTTGGATCCATTCCATTTGAATTGGCACTTTCTCCATCATGATTCTTGGGAGGAGACATCGGCAATAATTCACCTTGGACAATTTATTTGCGAAAATGTATGTCTATTTAAATCGCACATAAAAAAATCTGGTCAAATTTTCATTGTTAATATTGATTCCTTTGTTATAAGAGCAGCTAAGCCTTATTTGGCCACTACAGGAGCAACTGTTCATGGTCATTATGGAGAAATCCTTTACAAAGGAGATAGGTTAGTTACGTTTATATATGAAAAATCGAGATCTAGTGACATAACGCAAGGTCTTCCAAAAGTAGAACAAATCTTTGAAGCGCGTTCAATTGATTCACTATCGCCGAATCTCGAAAGGAGAATTGAGGATTGGAATGAGCGTATACCAAGAATTCTTGGGGTCCCCTGGGGATTCTTGATTGGAGCTGAGCTAACCATAGCCCAAAGTCGTATCTCTTTGGTTAATAAGATCCAAAAGGTTTATCGATCCCAAGGGGTACAGATCCATAATAGACATATAGAGATTATTATACGCCAAGTAACATCAAAAGTGCGGGTTTCCGAAGATGGAATGTCTAATGTTTTTTCACCTGGGGAATTAATCGGATTATTGCGAGCGGAACGAGCAGGGCGAGCTTTGGATGAATCGATCTATTATCGGGCAATCTTATTGGGAATAACAAGGGCTTCCCTGAATACCCAAAGTTTCATATCTGAAGCAAGTTTTCAAGAAACTGCTCGAGTTTTAGCAAAAGCTGCCCTACGAGGTCGTATTGATTGGTTGAAAGGCCTGAAAGAAAACGTAGTTCTGGGGGGGATTATACCTGTTGGTACCGGATTCCAAAAATTTGTGCATCGTTCCCCACAAGACAAGAACCTTTATTTCGAAATTCAAAAAAAAAATCTATTCGCGTCGGAAATGAGAGATATTTTGTTTCTCCATACAGAATTAGTTTCTTCTGATTCTGACGTAACAAACAATTTCTATGAGACATCAGAACCCCCATTTACCCCCAATTATACGATTTAAGGATACATAAAGCGGATTTTTTGACTTTAAACTAGACTTTTGACCTTAGAACACTAACAGGTCAGATTTTAGATTTTTATTTTAATAAGTAAAAGAAGTCAGTTAATTCATTAAGGTTACGTTTATACCATGTATCAATGGCCAATTCTCAGTGGAAGGTTACATCGGAACAATTATTATTTATTTCAAGCTATTTCGGCTCTTTCTTAATCTTCAAAAAGAAATAAATTCCGTAATGGAATGGTAGGATGAAAAAAAAAGAAAAAATCAAAAGGAAGTGTGGAAAAAATGACAAGAAGATATTGGAACATCAATTTGAAAGAGATGATAGAAGCGGGAGTTCATTTTGGTCATGGTATTAAGAAATGGAATCCTAAAATGGCCCCTTACATCTCGGCAAAGCGTAAAGGTACTCATATTACAAATCTCGCTAGAACGGCTCGCTTTTTATCAGAAGCTTGTGATTTAGTTTTTGATGCAGCAAGTCAGGGAAAAAGCTTCTTAATTGTTGGTACCAAAAAAAGAGCAGCGTATTTAGTAGCATCAGCTGCAATAAGGGCTCGTTGTCATTATGTTAATAAAAAGTGGTTCAGTGGTATGTTAACGAATTGGTCGATTACGAAAACTAGACTTTCTCAATTTAGAGACTTAAGAGCAGAAGAAAAGATGGGAAAATTCCACCATCTCCCAAAAAGAGATGTGGCAATCTTGAAGAGAAAATTATCGACCTTGCAAAGATATCTCGGCGGGATCAAATATATGACGAGGTTGCCGGACATTGTGATCGTCCTCGATCAGCAAAAAGAGTATATAGCTCTTCGGGAATGTGCCATTTTGGGGATTCCTACTATTTCTTTAGTCGATACAAATTGTGACCCAGATCTCGCGAATATATCGATTCCAGCCAACGATGACACTATGACTTCAATTCGATTGATTCTTAACAAATTAGTATTTGCAATTTGTGAGGGCCGTTCTCTCTATATAAGAAATCGTTGATTAAGAAGAATAGTGAATTCTTGGGCAACTGCGTAGATTTATGGGATCACTTACTATTCTTTTTTGTTTTGTATAGATAAAAGAAGGGGAATATTGATATATATTAGAGGGTATTGATATATATTATGATCTGATGTGATTTCTTGGTATCCTAAATATAAGATTAATACTTCAAGTTGCTGAGTTGAGAAAGAGATGGTTGAATCAAAAGAATTCCTTTTTTGAAGTTCAATTTTTATCAGAGGACAATATGAATATTATACCATGTTCCATTAAAACACTCAAGGGGTTATACGATATATCGGGTGTAGAAGTAGGCCAACACTTCTATTGGCAAATAGGAAGTTTCCAAATTCATGCCCAAGTACTCATCACTTCTTGGGTCGTAATTACTATCTTGCTAGGTTCAGTTATCATAGCTGTTCGGAATCCACAAACCATCCCGACCGACGGTCAGAATTTCTTCGAATATGTGCTTGAGTTTATTCGAGACTTGAGCAAAACTCAGATTGGAGAAGAATATGGTCCCTGGGTTCCCTTTATTGGAACTATGTTCCTTTTTATTTTTGTTTCGAATTGGTCGGGTGCTCTTTTACCTTGGAAAATTATACAGTTACCCCATGGGGAATTAGCAGCGCCCACGAATGATATAAATACTACTGTTGCTTTAGCTTTACTCACGTCAGCGGCATATTTTTATGCGGGTCTTAGCAAAAAAGGATTGAGTTATTTCGAGAAATATATTAAACCAACTCCAATCCTTTTACCAATTAACATCCTAGAAGATTTCACAAAACCATTATCGCTTAGTTTTCGACTTTTCGGGAATATATTGGCGGATGAATTAGTCGTTGTTGTTCTTGTTTCTTTAGTCCCCTTAGTAGTCCCTATACCGGTCATGTTTCTTGGATTATTTACAAGCGGTATTCAAGCTCTTATTTTTGCAACGTTAGCCGCAGCCTATATAGGTGAATCCATGGAGGGTCATCATTGAATTGACTAGTTTTCGAAATAATCTTTTTTTTTAGCTTAGCTCAATTCATGCATGGTTCCAGATAATCCGCTTGGTTGGAAAACAAAATAGTTAGAAATGCGTATGAATATACAACCTAGAGTTGTAGGAGAGAGAATAGACTATATTACGGAATTGTCAAAGTATATATGCATTAAGGGGGGCGGAGTCAGGCTAGATCTATATCCTTAATGTCTAGAAGTCCAGTCATCTTTTGTGCGGGTTTCCACTTTAAGGAATGATTTTCGAATCCGATTCAATAGAAAATAAGAAAATACGCAAAATAGAAGAAACAAGTGTATATGGGATATTATATATTCCTAAGTTAGATTCATTATCTAATCCGATATATCGAATTCCCTCTATATGGAATTGGATTCCATATCCAGTTCTATGCAGCATATTGTTATCAATTGTATATCTTGATTTAATTCCTATTGGATTTGGATTAGGTCGATTTCAATAGGGGTTCTTCCTCTATTTCGTCTTTTATTATGGATTAGATTATAGGGGAAATAATAGGAACTCAAGGATATCGAAGAGTAAAGAAAGAAGGATGGAATGAAAGAGTTGTTGGTTGGAAAGAAAGAGAAATAGAATAATAAGAATCATATGGATTTACACAAACCTCTAATGATTAGAAACTAAAAATGAGATCTCGAAGTAGTTCGGACAATTCAGATTATCATTTCAATTTGTACTTTTTAGTTACTTCTCCCCAATAGAGCTTAGAAGTAAGAATTTCTTGGTTGATTGTATCCTTAACCATTTCTTTTTTTTTTTTGACACGAGGAACTCACCATGAATCCACTAATTGCTGCTGCTTCCGTTATTGCTGCTGGATTGGCCGTAGGGCTTGCTTCTATTGGGCCTGGAGTTGGTCAAGGTACTGCTGCAGGACAAGCTGTAGAAGGTATTGCGAGACAGCCAGAAGCAGAAGGTAAAATACGAGGTACTTTATTGCTTAGTCTAGCTTTTATGGAAGCTTTAACAATTTATGGACTAGTTGTGGCACTAGCACTTTTATTTGCGAACCCTTTTGTTTAATCCTAAAAAAGAAAATGAGTGCTTTAGATTAGATACTTTTTTCTTTTTTTAGTAAATTGGTATTTGCTTCTGCAATTCCAATTATATCAATACTTTACTCCTATTTATTACTCCTGGAATTATCTATTTATTGGGACAGACAATACCCCACCCCAGGAAGGGCTGATTTGAGGATGATCAATTTAGAGGATATGCTCGCCTTCTTCCTTCCCGTCCTTAGTTTAGGACAGTGGAAAGTCTTTTTCCTTTTATTTTAGGAATTTTGAGAACATTTCAACAAAGGAGGTCTTTCACAGGTCAAACGAGACCTAAGACTTAATCTAAAATAAATTACTAGATTGAATCTATTTGCATTAAAAAAAAATTGCATTAAAAAAACCGATCAAAAAAGGGCGAGCGAAGTAAGTGATCGAAAAACTTTGTTCTTTGTTCGTCCTATCTATAAGAGGAGAGCATATGAAAAATGTAACCCATTCTTTCGTTTTTTTAGCTCACTGGCCATCCGCTGGGAGTTTCGGGC